GCTAGCGTAGCTTAATTAAAGCATAACACTGAAGATGTTAAGACAGACCCTAAAAAGGTCTCGTAAGCACAAAGGTTTGGTCCTGACCTTACTGTCAACTTTAGCTATATTTACACATGCAAGTTTCCGCAACCCCGTGAGAATGCCCTTTAGTTCCTACCAGGAAAAAAGGAGCAGATATCAGGCACATCACTAGATTGCCCAAGACGTCTTGCTAAGCCACACCCCCAAGGGATTTCAGCAGTGATAAATATTAAGCAATAAGTGTAAACTTGACTTAGTTACAGCTAAGAGGTCCGGTAAAACTCGTGCCAGCCACCGCGGTTATACGAGAGGTCCAAGTTGACAACCCCCCGGCGTAAAGAGTGGTTAATTATACATTATTACTAAAGTTAAATGCCCCCAAAGCTGTTATACGCATCCGAGGGTAAGAAAGCCACCTACGAAAGTAACTTTATAGTATTGACGCCACTAAAGCTGTGAAACAAACTGGGATTAGATACCCCACTATGCTCAGCCATAAACCATGACAGCCTACTACAATCGCTGTCCGCCTGGGTACTACAAGCCTAGCTTAAAACCCAAAGGACTTGGCGGTGCTTAAGATCCACCTAGAGGAGCCTGTTCTAGAACCGATAACCCCCGTTAAACCTCACCCTTCCTAGCCCTAACCGCCTATATACCGCCGTCGTCAGCCTACCCTGTGAAGGCCCCATAGTAAGCATAATTGGCCCACCCCAAAACGTCAGGTCGAGGTGTAGCACATGGAAGGGGAAGAAATGGGCTACATTTTCTAATCCCAGAATACACGAAAAATGGCCTGAAAAGTCTATTAGAAGGAGGATTTAGCAGTAAGGAATGAATAGAGTACATACCTGAAATTGGCCCTAAAGCGCGTACACACCGCCCGTCACTCTCCCCAAGCTGCACAACAACATTTTTAATGCCAACACTAAGCAAAGGGGAGGCAAGTCGTAACATGGTAAGTGTACCGGAAGGTGCACTTGGAAAAATCAGGGTGTAGTTAAAATAGCAGAACATCTCCCTTACACTGAGAAAGCCCTCGTGCAAATCGAAGCGCCCTGATACCAAACAGCTAGCCCCCCATAAGATTAAATTCACCAACATAAATTAAGTCTTGATAACCTAAAATTTTTAATTAAATCATTTTCACCCCTAGTATAGGCGATAGAAAAGGAACTAGGAGCTATAGACAAAGTACCGCAAGGGAACACTGAAAAAGAAATGAAATAACCCAGTTAAGTTAAAAGCAGCAGAGTTAAAACCTCGTACCTTTTGCATCATGACTTAGTGAGCATATTTAAGCAAAATGAATTTAAGTTTAAACACCCGAAACCAAGCGAGCTACTCCAAGGCAGCCTATTAACTAGGGCACCCCCGTCTCTGTGGCAAAAGAGTGGGAAGACCTTCGAGTAGAGGTGACAAACCTACCGAGCCTGGTGATAGCTGGTTACTTGATAAATGAATATTAGTTCAGCCCCCTGGATTCTTTATTCCCTTAAGGCCCCGCCTAATCAAGATAAAAAGAATCCTTAGGAGTTAGTCAAAAGGGGTACAGCCTTTTTGATAAAAGAAACAACTTTAACCTGAGGATAAAGATCATAATTACACAAGGACTTGTTCTAAGGTGGGCCTAAAAGCAGCCATCCTTGCAGAAAGCGTTAAAGCTCAAGAACTACAACTCCCGATAATTAAGATTTATTCACTTAATCCCTAACAACCACCAAGTCCTTCTATACTGTATAGAAAAGATTATGCTAACATGAGTAACAAGAGCCAGAAGCTCTCCAAGCACAAGCGTACATCGGATTAGACAACCTGCCGAAAATTAATGTCCCCAAACACAGAGTGAAATGAAAACCCCCTAAAAAACAAGAAAAACTTACATACTTTAAACATTAACCTTACACTAGCGTGCTATAAAGGAAAGATTAAAAAAAGAGGAAGGAACTCGGCAAACATGAAGCCTCGCCTGTTTACCAAAAACATCGCCTCCTGCTATAAAAGTATAGGAGGTCCCGCCTGCCCTGTGACTATGGGTTCAACGGCCGCGGTATTTTGACCGTGCAAAGGTAGCGCAATCACTTGTCTTTTAAATGAAGACCTGTATGAATGGCGAAACGAGGGCTCAACTGTCTCCCCCTTTTAATCAGTGAAATTGATCTCCCCGTGCAGAAGCGGGGATACCACCATAAGACGAGAAGACCCTGTGGAGCTTTAGATATATAAAGGGATTATACCAAATTTGCCTTCTAAACAGGCTAAACTAATTAATATCCTTTTTGCTGTCTTTGGTTGGGGCGACCACGGGGAAAAATAAAACCCCCACGCGGATAAAAAGAACCCGCTTTTACAGAGTAGAGCCTCAGCTCTACAACACAGAACTTCTGACCTTCAGATCCGGCCATGCCGATCAACGGACCGAGTTACCCCAGGGATAACAGCGCAATCCTCTTTAAGAGCCCATATCGACAAGGGGGTTTACGACCTCGATGTTGGATCAGGACATCCTAATGGTGCAGCCGCTATTAAGGGTTCGTTTGTTCAACGATTAAAGTCCTACGTGATCTGAGTTCAGACCGGAGTAATCCAGGTCAGTTTCTATCTATGTTGCGCCTTTCTCTAGTACGAAAGGATCGAGAAGGGAGGGCCCCTGTTACTAACAAGCCCCAACCCCATCCTGTGACAAACACTTAACCGGACAAGGGGTCGCGAACCCCTTCCGGAAAAAACGGATGTTGGGGTGGCAGAGCTCGGCTAATGCAAAAGACCTAAGCCCTTTCTTTCAGGGGTTCAAATCCCCTTCCCAACTATGATATCTACTATTTTTTCTTTTATTATCAACCCCCTGATCCTTATTGTCTTTGTCCTCTTAGCAGTAGCACTTCTCACCCTGCTAGAACGAAAAACACTAGGCTATATACAACTACGTAAAGGCCCTAACATTGTAGGCCCTTACGGCCTCTTACAACCAATTGCAGACGGCTTAAAACTATTCATAAAAGAACCAGTTCGACCTTCTACCTCCTCCCCCCTACTATTTTTAGCCGCCCCCATGTTAGCTCTAACCCTAGCAATAATATTATGAACCCCAATTCCCCTTCCACAACCAATTACAGATTTAAATTTAGCTATCTTGTTCCTACTCGCCATTTCCAGCCTAGCTGTCTACGCTATTCTCGGATCCGGGTGAGCCTCAAACTCCAAATACGCCCTAATCGGGGCCCTACGGGCAGTCGCCCAAACAATTTCATATGAGGTTAGCCTTGGCCTTATTCTCCTTAACACAATTGTCTTTACAGGAGGCTTTACCCTAAGCACTTTTAGCACCGCCCAAGAGGCCATTTGACTGCTTTTTCCGGCTTGACCTCTAGCAGCAATATGATACATTTCTACACTCGCTGAAACCAACCGAGCACCCTTTGATTTGACTGAAGGGGAATCTGAACTAGTATCCGGATTTAATGTAGAATATGCAGGAGGACCATTTGCACTTTTCTTCCTAGCAGAATACGCCAACATTCTACTTATAAACACTCTATCAGCCATCCTTTTTCTAGGAACCACCTTATATTTAAACGTGCCTTCACTCACTGCAGCCATTATTATAATTAAAGCAGCACTCCTGTCCGTACTCTTCCTGTGAGTTCGAGCCTCATACCCGCGATTTCGTTATGATCAACTCATACACCTTATTTGAAAAAATTTTTTACCCCTCACCCTCGCTTTAGTTATTTGACACCTCTCCATCCCCGTCGCATTTGCAGGACTCCCCCCTCAATTTTAAACGGCGTTGTGCCTGACAATAGGGCCACTTTGATAGAGTGAAAAATGAGGGTTAAAACCCCTCCAACTCCTTAGAAAAAGAGGGTTTGAACCTCCCCTTAAGAGATCAAAACTCTTAGTGCTTCCACTACACCACTTCCTAGCAAAGTCAGCTAAATAAGCTTTTGGGCCCATACCCCAAACATGTCGGTTAAAATCCTACCTTCGCTAATGAACCCTTTAGTCCTAACCATTCTTTTAATAACCCTAGGCTTAGGAACAACCCTTACTTTCTCTAGCTCACATTGATTTCTTGCCTGAATAGGACTTGAAATTAATACCTTAGCTATTATTCCCTTAATAGCCCAGCATCACTACCCCCGAAGCGTTGAAGCCACAATAAAATATTTTCTTACACAAGCCACTGCCGCAGCCATAATTCTATTCGCTAGCACATCAAATGCATGACTCTCAGGACAATGAGACATTTTCCAAGCCACTCACCCCCTTCCCCTGACAATACTTACCTTAGCCCTAGCCCTAAAACTAGGCCTAGCACCTCTCCACACCTGACTCCCCGAGGTCTTACAAGGTCTTGACCTAGTTACAGGCCTTATTTTATCCACCTGACAAAAACTTGCCCCCTTCGCCATTTTAATCCAAATCCAATCAGCCTCTCCTGCCCTTTTAATTATTATAGGACTCTCATCAACTTTAGTGGGCGGCTGAGGTGGCCTAAATCAAACTCAACTCCGGAAAATTTTAGCATATTCTTCAATTGCCCACTTAGGCTGAATAGTACTTGTTCTACAATTTTCCCCGCAACTTACACTTATAACCCTTTTTATTTATATTGCTATAACCTCTTCTATATTCCTTATCTTTAATTTTAACAACACTAAATCTATTAATGCCTTAGCCACCTCTTGATCAAAAGCCCCTGCTATCACTTGCCTAACCCCCCTCGTACTTCTGTCACTTGGCGGACTTCCCCCCTTATCAGGCTTCGCCCCAAAATGACTTATTCTTAAAGAACTCACAACACAAGACCTTCCTTTAACCGCCACTGTTGCAGCCCTCAGCGCCCTATTGAGTTTATATTTTTACTTACGACTTTCATACTCCGCCACTCTAACTCTATCACCTCACCAAAGCAGCACACAAGCAACATGACGACTCTCACCGTCACACATCACAACCCCCTTAGCATTATTCACTATACTGGCCCTTGCACTCCTACCACTTCTTCCTGCCATTAGCACCCTTTTTAGGTGCCCTAGAGGTTTAGGTTAATATCAGACCCAGGGCCTTCAAAGCCCTAAGCGAGAGTGAAAATCCCTCAACCCCTGTAAAACTTGCGAGATACTAACCCACATCTTCTGCATGCAAAACAGACACTTTAATTAAGCTAAAGCTTTTCTAGGCAGGAAGGCCTCGATCCTACAAAATCCTAGTTAACAGCTAGGGACTCAAGCCAGCGAGCATCTGCCTACCTTTCCCCCGCCCGCCGGGCAAAGGGCGGGGGAAAGCCCCGGCAGACGTTACTCTGCTTCTTCGGATTTGCAATCCAATATGCTAACACCTCGGGGCTTGGTAAGAAGAGGGCTCAAACCTCTGTACATGGGGCTACAATCCACCGCCTACCTCAGCCGCCTTACCTGTGGCAATCACACGTTGATTCTTTTCTACTAATCACAAAGATATCGGCACCCTCTATCTAGTTTTTGGTGCATGAGCAGGCATAGTAGGCACAGCCCTAAGCCTTTTGATCCGGGCCGAACTTAGCCAGCCCGGGGCTTTACTTGGCGATGACCAAATTTATAATGTAATTGTTACAGCCCATGCTTTTGTAATGATTTTCTTTATAGTAATACCTATCATGATTGGAGGCTTCGGAAACTGGCTAATTCCCTTAATAATCGGAGCCCCGGACATGGCCTTTCCTCGAATAAACAATATAAGCTTTTGACTTTTACCCCCCTCTTTCCTTCTTCTTCTGGCCTCTTCAGGCGTTGAAGCTGGTGCAGGAACAGGTTGAACTGTATACCCCCCTCTTTCAGGCAATTTAGCCCACGCAGGTGCTTCAGTAGACCTAACAATCTTCTCTCTTCACTTAGCCGGGGTGTCTTCTATTTTAGGTGCTATTAACTTTATTACCACTATTATCAATATAAAACCTCCCGCCATTTCACAGTACCAAACACCCCTATTTGTTTGGGCCGTTTTAATTACAGCCGTTCTTTTACTACTTTCTCTGCCCGTACTGGCAGCAGGAATTACTATGCTTCTCACAGATCGAAACTTAAACACCACTTTCTTTGATCCCGCCGGAGGAGGGGACCCCATTCTTTATCAACACTTATTCTGATTTTTCGGCCACCCTGAGGTTTATATTTTAATTCTTCCAGGGTTTGGCATGATTTCACACATTGTTGCATACTATTCAGGCAAAAAAGAGCCATTTGGCTATATAGGAATAGTTTGGGCAATAATGGCCATTGGACTTTTAGGCTTTATTGTATGAGCCCACCACATATTCACTGTCGGTATGGATGTAGACACTCGAGCATACTTTACTTCTGCCACTATAATCATTGCCATCCCAACAGGAGTTAAAGTCTTTAGCTGACTAGCAACCCTGCACGGAGGGGCCATTAAATGGGAAACCCCCCTTCTCTGGGCCCTGGGTTTTATCTTTTTATTCACCGTGGGAGGTTTAACTGGCATCGTACTAGCCAACTCCTCCTTAGACATTGTCCTACACGATACTTATTATGTGGTTGCCCACTTTCACTATGTACTATCTATAGGAGCAGTCTTTGCCATTGTTGCAGCCTTTGTGCACTGATTCCCTCTATTTTCAGGATACACTCTTCACTCCACTTGAACCAAAATTCATTTTGGAGTTATATTTGCAGGAGTCAACCTAACATTTTTCCCCCAACACTTTCTTGGTCTGGCTGGAATGCCCCGTCGATACTCAGACTACCCGGACGCCTACACCCTTTGAAATACTATCTCTTCTATCGGCTCTTTAATTTCGCTAGTCGCAGTTATTATGTTCCTTTTCATCATTTGAGAAGCATTTGCAGCTAAACGAGAAGTACTCTCAGTAGAACTAACATCCACTAACGTGGAGTGACTCCATGGGTGCCCTCCTCCCTACCACACTTTTGAGGAGCCAGCCTTTGTTCAAATTCAACACTCCTGAGATATTAATCCCCCAACAGCCAAATAACGAGAAAGGGAGGAATTGAACCCCCGTAGGATGGTTTCAAGCCAACCACATTACCACTCTGCCACTTTCTTATAAGTCACTAGTAAAACTGATATTACATTGCTTTGTCAAGGCAAAATTGCGAGTTAAACCCTCGCGTGTCTTATTAATGGCTCACCCCTCTCAACTAGGCTTTCAAGACGCAGCTTCCCCCGTAATAGAAGAACTCCTCCATTTTCACGACCATGCTTTAATAATTGTTTTTCTTATTAGCACCCTTGTCTTATACATTATTGTGGCCATAGTGTCAACCAAACTTACTAACAAGTATATTTTAGACTCCCAAGAAATTGAAATTATCTGAACACTCTTACCTGCAGTAATTTTAATTCTCATCGCCCTGCCATCCCTTCGAATCTTATATCTTATGGACGAAATTAATGACCCCCATTTAACAATTAAAGCCATAGGACACCAGTGGTACTGAAGTTATGAATATACCGATTACGAAGACTTAGGGTTTGACTCTTATATGATCCCGACCCAAGACCTTGCCCCTGGACAATTCCGACTCTTAGAAGCAGACCACCGAATAGTCATCCCAGTTGAATCCCCCATTCGCGTATTAGTATCTGCAGAAGACGTACTTCACTCTTGAGCAGTACCCTCCCTAGGAGTAAAAATAGACGCTGTCCCCGGCCGTCTCAACCAAGTAGCCTTTATTGCCTCCCGCCCAGGAGTGTTTTATGGTCAATGCTCAGAAATTTGCGGAGCCAATCATAGCTTCATACCTATTGTGGTAGAAGCTGTACCCCTAGAACACTTTGAGAACTGATCCTCCTTAATACTTGAAGAAGCCTCACTAAGAAGCTAAATAGGTAAAGCGTTAGCCTTTTAAGCTAAAGACTGGTGGCCCCTAACCACCCCTAGTGAATATGCCCCAACTCAACCCCTCCCCTTGACTTGCTATCTTCATTTTTTCATGATTAATCCTGTTAATCATTATTCCCCCAAAAATTTTAGCCCATTTAAACCCCAACGAGCCTTCTTTACAAGACTCGCAACAACCTAAGACTTCTTCTTGAACTTGACCATGACATTAAGCTTTTTTGACCAGTTTATAAGCCCCGTCTTTTTAGGCATTCCTTTAATAGCCTTAGCTTTTACCCTGCCCTGACTACTATTCCCAAAACCCACCTCTCGGTGACTTAACAATCGGCTAATTACCCTTCAAACATGATCATTAATACGATTTACCCAGCAAATTTTTCAACCTTTGTCCCGCCCCGGACACAAGTGAGCATTAATTCTTGCGTCTCTTATAGTCTTTATCATCTCCTTAAACCTTATGGGCCTACTCCCATACACTTTCACCCCTACAACACAACTTTCCCTTAACATGGGACTCGCTGTCCCCCTTTGACTTGCCACAGTAATTATTGGCATGCGAAATCAGCCAACCCACGCCTTAGGCCACCTCCTCCCTGAAGGCACCCCAACTCTTTTAATCCCTGTCCTAATTATTATCGAGACAATTAGCCTTTTCATCCGACCACTTGCCCTCGGCGTACGACTTACCGCTAATTTAACAGCTGGCCATCTCCTAATTCAACTTATTGCCACAGCAGTCTTTGTCCTTCTTCCTATAATACCAACAGTGGCCATTCTTACTTGAGCCCTACTTTTCTTTTTAACCTTGCTAGAGGTGGCAGTCGCTATAATTCAAGCCTATGTTTTCGTCCTGCTCCTAAGCCTATATTTACAAGAAAACGTTTAATGGCACATCAAGCACATGCATTTCATATAGTGGACCCCAGCCCTTGACCCCTAACTGGCGCAGCAGCTGCCTTACTAATAACCTCTGGCTTAGCCATCTGAATACATTTTAACTCAACTATTCTTATATCTATTGGCCTAGCTCTTCTTTTACTCACCATGTATCAATGATGACGGGATATTATCCGAGAAGGAACATTTCAGGGCCACCACACTCCCCCCGTACAGAAAGGCCTTCGATACGGCATAATTTTATTTATTACCTCAGAAGTATTTTTTTTCTTAGGATTTTTCTGGGCTTTTTACCACTCAAGCCTAGCCCCAACCCCTGAACTAGGGGGCTGCTGACCACCGACCGGGATTACTCCCCTAGACCCTTTTGAAGTCCCCCTGCTTAATACAGCAGTATTATTAGCCTCAGGTGTTACAGTCACTTGATCGCACCACAGCATCATAGAGGGCGAACGAAAACAAGCCATCCACTCCCTTATACTAACCATTCTTTTAGGCTTTTACTTTACTTTTCTACAAGGCCTAGAATACTATGAGGCCCCATTCACAATCGCAGACGGTGTTTATGGCTCAACTTTTTTTGTAGCCACAGGATTTCATGGCCTGCATGTTATTATTGGCTCTTCTTTCCTAGCAGTTTGCCTACTTCGACAAATCCAATATCACTTCACCTCAGACCACCACTTTGGGTTCGAAGCAGCTGCCTGATACTGACATTTTGTTGACGTAGTGTGACTTTTCCTTTACATCTCAATCTACTGATGAGGCTCATATTTTTCTAGTACTAAAGTTAGTATAAGTGACTTCCAATCACAGGGTCTTGGTTAAACTCCAAGGAAAAATAATGAACTTAATTATAACAGTCATCTTAATTACCTTAGCCCTATCATCAATTCTAGCCCTAGTATCATTCTGACTCCCCCAAATAACCCCAGACCATGAAAAACTCTCTCCGTATGAGTGTGGTTTTGACCCACTGGGCTCTGCACGCCTGCCTTTTTCAATACGATTTTTCTTAGTGGCCATTTTATTTTTACTTTTTGACCTCGAAATTGCTCTTCTTTTACCACTTCCCTGAGCAGACCAATTATTCACCCCTCTTACTACCTTTTTCTGGGCTTTTTTCATCTTAGGACTGCTCACTTTGGGTTTAGTATATGAATGACTACAAGGCGGCTTAGAATGAGCTGAATAGGTAATTAATTTAATTAAAATATTTGATTTCGGCTCAAAAACTTGTGGTTAAAGTCCATAATAACCTAATGACCCCCTCCTACTTTGCTTTCTCTTCCGCATTTTTTCTAGGACTAGCAGGACTAGCTTTTCACCGAACCCACCTTTTGTCGGCCCTTTTATGTTTGGAGGGTATAATACTCTCCCTCTATGTTGCTCTTTCCCTTTGGACGCTGCAATTAGGCACTCTTATATTCTCATCTGCCCCCATAATCTTATTAGCTTTTTCAGCCTGTGAAGCAAGCGCCGGACTTAGTCTCTTGGTGGCCACCTCCCGCACTCATGGGACCGACAACCTCCAGAATCTTAACCTTTTACAATGCTAAAAATTTTAATTCCAACCTTTATACTTATTCCAACCGTCTGAACAGCTAACCCCACTAAGCTGTGGCCCACTTCTCTATTTTATAGCTTAATTATTTCGACTTTCAGCCTCTTCTGATTTAATATAAGCTCCGTGGCAGGGTGAGGCTACTCCAATTCATATATAGCAACAGACCCCCTTTCAACCCCCCTTTTAATTCTCACATGTTGACTTCTTCCCCTAATAATTCTAGCAAGTCAAAACCACACCTCCACTGAACCTATAGTACGAAAACGCTTGTTCATTATACTCCTCATCCTTTTACAAGCCTTTCTTATCCTGGCTTTTTCAGCAACAGAAATTCTCATGTTCTATATCATGTTTGAAGCCACCCTTATCCCCACGCTTATTATTATTACCCGGTGAGGAAACCAAACCGAACGCCTAAATGCAGGAATCTACTTCTTATTTTATACACTAGCGGGCTCTCTACCCCTCTTAGTAGCCCTCCTCGCCCTTCAAAAATCAGCTGGCACTTTATCTTTACTAACAATAGACTTTATAGCCTCAGCCTCACTAACATCCTTTAGTAACAAGTTATGATGGGCTGCTTGCTTAATTGCATTCTTGGTTAAAATACCTCTTTATGGAGCACACCTTTGACTACCCAAAGCGCACGTAGAAGCCCCCATCGCAGGTTCTATGGTTCTAGCAGCTGTACTCCTTAAACTCGGAGGGTATGGGATGATACGAATCACTACGACTCTCGGCCCTTTATCCACTGAACTAAGCTACCCCTTTATTATTCTAGCCCTCTGAGGTATTGTTATGACTAGCTCAATCTGTATACGACAAACAGACCTAAAATCTCTCATCGCTTACTCCTCAGTAAGCCATATGGGCCTCGTAGCAGCCGCAATTCTCATTCAAACACCAATTGCCTACTCAGGTGCTTTAATCCTTATAATCGCCCACGGATTAACCTCCTCCGCACTTTTCTGCCTTGCCAACACAAACTATGAACGAACCCACAGCCGTACCCTTCTTCTAGCTCGCGGACTTCAAATTGCTCTTCCCCTCATAGCTTTTTGATGGTTTGCCTCCTCCCTTGCTAACCTAGCTCTTCCTCCTTTACCCAACCTTATGGGAGAACTTTTTGTTATTATTTCGCTCTTTAACTGATCCTGATGAACCCTAATTCTTACAGGGGCTGGCACTTTAATTACAGCGGCTTACTCCCTTTATATATTTCTAACCACCCAACGAGGTCCCCTACCAGCCCACATTATATCTTTAGACCCCTCTCACACTCGAGAACATCTTCTAATCTTCTTACACCTCGCCCCCCTATTTCTTCTTACGCTCAAACCAGAGCTTATTTGAGGCTGATGCTACTGTAGAAGTAGTTTAATTAAAACATCAGGTTGTGGTTCTGAAAATAGGGGTGAAATCCCCCCCGTTTACCAAGAGAGGCTAGAATGCAGCAAAGACTGCTAATCTTTGCAACTTCGGTTTGACTCCGGGGCTCACTTGATCTACGCTTCTAAAGGATAACAGCTTATCCATTGGTCTTAGGAACCAAAAACTCTTGGTGCAAATCCAAGTAGCAGCTATGTACCACTCAACTATTATCATAACATCAAGCCTCCTAACTATCTTTGCCCTATTAACATACCCCCTTTTAACAACACTCCGCCCCCAGCCCTCAACCCCCCTTTGACCAACAATACAAGTTAAAACAGCAGTAAAATTTTCCTTCTTGATTAGCCTGCTCCCCCTCAGCCTCTTTTTAAATGAGGGCTTAGAAACAACCACCCTTGTATGAACCTGAATGAACTGCCAAACCCTAAACATTGCGGTCTCATTTAAATTTGACTTGTATTCTATTATTTTTCTACCAGTAGCTCTTTATGTTACATGATCAATCCTAGAGTTTGCATCCTGGTATATACACTCAGACCCGTATATGCCCCGGTTTTTTAAATATCTTTTAATTTTCTTAATCGCGATACTTATTCTAGTCACCTCGAATAATATATTTCAACTTTTCATTGGCTGAGAAGGAGTTGGCATCATATCTTTTCTACTCATCGGATGATGGTACGGTCGAGCCGACGCTAACACAGCAGCGCTACAAGCAGTTGGCTACAACCGAGTCGGGGACATTGGGCTCATTTTTTCAATAGCATGAATAGCAACTAACCTCAACTCCTGAGAACTTCAACAAATCTTTACCGCCTCTGACAATATAAGTCTCACACTCCCCCTTCTGGGACTTATTATCGCCGCTACCGGAAAATCTGCACAATTTGGACTTCACCCCTGACTCCCATCTGCTATAGAGGGGCCGACCCCCGTTTCCGCTTTACTTCACTCAAGCACAATGGTTGTTGCCGGAATCTTCCTGTTAATTCGAACAAGCCCCATCATAGAAAATAACACAACAGCACTAACAACTTGCCTATGTCTCGGCGCTCTAACTACTCTTTTTACCGCCACATGCGCACTAACCCAAAACGATATTAAAAAAATTGTAGCTTTTTCCACCTCAAGTCAACTAGGCTTAATAATAGTAACAATTGGGCTGAACCAACCACAACTTGCTTTCTTACACATCTGCACACACGCATTTTTTAAAGCAATACTTTTCCTATGTTCTGGGTCAATTATCCACAGCCTTAACGACGAACAAGATATTCGAAAAATAGGGGGCATGCACAACTTAACACCTTTTACCTCTTCAGCCTTCACAATTGGCAGCCTGGCATTAACAGGCACCCCCTTTCTAGCCGGCTTTTTCTCAAAAGACGCAATTATTGAAGCACTTAATACTTCACACTTAAACGCCTGGGCCCTTACTCTCACACTCATTGCCACCTCTTTCACAGCAGTTTATAGCCTCCGCCTGGTATTCTTTGTATCAATAGGACACCCCCGATTTGCCCCACTAAGCCCCATTAATGAAAACAACCCTGAAGTAATTAACCCTATTAAACGTCTAGCGTGGGGGAGTCTAATTGCAGGACTAATTATTACCTCTAACATCACACCCCTCAAAACCCCAACAATATCTATACCGCCTCTTTTAAAATTAACAGCAATTGCTGTAACAGCTGCTGGTCTTCTCATTGCTTTAGAACTCGCCTCTTTAACCAGCAAACAACATAAACCTGCCCCCAGCTTGAGCCCCTACTATTTTTCTAACATGCTCGTATTTTTCCCCTCAATTACCCACCGTGTCGCCCCTAAAATTAACCTCTCTCTTGGTCAATTTATAGCCTCTCAAACTATCGATCAGGCCTGAATAGAAAAAATTGGCCCTAAAACAGCCCAGAACCTAAACAAAACTGCCTCAACCCTCACTGATAGCATTCAACAAGGACTAGTTAAGATCTACTTATCCTCCTTCTTTTTTACCCTAATTCTTATACTAATTATTTTAACCTTAAACAGCACGTAGTGCCCCTCGACTAACCCCACGAGTTAATTCTAATACCACAAACAACGTCAACAACAAAACCCCTCCTCCAACAACTAGTATCCCTGCCCCATTAGAATATATTAAAGCCACCCCTCCTACGTCTCCTCGAACCACTGACAACTCACTAAACTCCTCCACTGAGAATCAAGAAGAGCTATATCACCCACCTCAAAACAAGCTTACTACCCCTAACACCCCTACCAAATAGCCACACATAAGCCCTAAAACCGGCAAACTCCCCCATGTCTCAGGATAAGGCTCCGCAGCTAAAGCAGCAGAGTAAGCGAAAACAACCAACATCCCCCCCAAATAAATTAAAAATAGTACCAATGATAAAAAAGACCCCCCATGCCCCACCAACACCCCACAACTCACCCCCGCCACCACAACCAAACCAAGAGCTGCATAATAGGGGGACGGGTTAGAAGCCACCGCTGCCAACCCAACAACTAACACAACCAAAAGAATAAACATAATATATGCCATAATTCCTGCCCGGACTCTAACCAGGACCAATGACTTGAAAAACCACCGTTGTTGTTCAACTACAAGAACTCTAATGGCTAACCTACGAAAAGCCCACCCCCTCCTAAAAATTGCCAATGACGCACTAGTGGACCTTCCCACTCCAATCAATATCTCCGCCTGATGAAACTTCGGCTCTTTACTAGGCCTCTGCCTTATCACCCAAATTCTCACCGGCCTATTTCTAGCCATACACTACACCTCTGACATCGCAACCGCTTTCTCATCAGTTGCCCACATCTGTCGAGACGTAAACTATGGCTGACTCATTCGAAATATACATGCCAACGGAGCTTCCTTCTTCTTCATTTGTATTTATTTACACATCGGTCGAGGCTTATACTACGGATCCTACCTGTATAAAGAAACATGAAATGTGGGGGTAGTTCTCCTTCTGCTTGTAATAATAACCGCCTTCGTAGGATATGTTCTTCCTTGAGGCCAAATATCCTTTTGAGGGGCCACCGTCATCACCAACCTTTTATCGGCTTTTCCTTATGTTGGGAACTCTTTAGTACAGTGGATCTGAGGCGGATTCTCTGTAGATAACGCCACCCTCACTCGATTTTTTGCTTTCCATTTTTTATTCCCATTCGTAATTGCAGGCGCCACCCTAGTCCACCTTATTTTCCTCCACGAAACAGGCTCAAACAACCCCGCCGGGATTAACTCCGACGCAGACAAAATTTCATTCCACCCCTATTTTTCCTACAAAGACCTCCTAGGATTCGGGGCCCTTTTACTCGCCTTAATCTCACTTGCCCTGTTCTCCCCCAACCTTTTAGGGGACCCAGACAATTTTACACCAGCCAACCCCCTTGTAACCCCCGCCCACATTAAACCAGAGTGATACTTCCTATTTGCCTACGCAATCCTACGATCTATCCCCAACAAACTTGGCGGAGTACTTGCCCTCTTCTTCTCTATCCTTGTCTTAATAGTAGTCCCAATTCTACACACCTCAAAACAACGAGGACTAACCTTTCGCCCCGTAACCCAACTTCTCTTTTGACTACTAATCGCTGACGTAGCAATTCTCACTTGAATCGGAGGCATGCCAGTAGAAGACCCATACATTATTATTGGACAAATCGCCTCCCTCCTCTACTTCCTCCTGTTTTTAGTGGCTTTCCCGGCAACCGCATTAGCAGAAAACAAGATACTCAAATGACAGTGTATTAGTAGCTCAGTCTCAGAGCGTTGGCCTTGTAAGCCAAATGTCGAAGGTTAGACTCCTTCCTAATGCTTCAAAGAAAGGGGATTTTAACCCCGACCCCTAGCTCCCAAAGCTAGGATTCTAAATTAAACTATTCTTTGGTTGAGAAATCAATCAAAGACATATATGTATTATCACCATTAAACTAATTTAACCATTTTATATGAAATGTTGAGACTAACCTTTAATTATTGTAAGAAATTTAATTCAATGATAAATGAAGACAAGAGAATATAACAGTATCGTTAAGTAAGTAAATGACTAATACATCAACTAAAAACTTTCGTTTGCATATAACATTCGTCCCAAACGGCCATTGTAATGATTGAGTACGGAGAGATTTAAGCCCTAGCTAATTCGTCCACCTCCTAAGATATACCACGAATCCAACATCCCTAATCCCACAATTATTTAATGTAGTAAGAACCGACCATCAGTTGATTTCTTAATGATTACGTTTAATGATGGTCAGGTCCATTAATTGTGGGGGTCGCTATCAGTGAATTATTCCTGGCATTTGGTTCCTACTTCAGGGCCATATATTGATATATTCCCCGCACTTTCATTGACCCTGGCATAAGTTGTTGGTGGAGTACATACTCCGGTGAATACCACATGCCGGGCGTTCTCTCCACAGGGGTCAGGTTATTTTTCTCCGCTTCCTTTCACTTTGCATTACAGAGTGTAAGCCCCTTTAAACTTGAAGGGAGTACGCACATTTTTTACCGAGCTCACTTTAGCCCAATTATATTAATCAGTGATAGAAGAATTGCATAACTGTTTTCATGAGCATAATAGTGTATTTTCTTCTCCTAACTAAGCTATTATCTCCCCCCTTTTTTTGGGCGTAAAAACCCCCCTACCCCCCTAAACTCCTGAGATGCTTATGACTCCTGAAAACCCCCCGGAAACAGGAAAGCCCCTAGAAATTTTTTAGACCCTTATTCAATTTTTCAGAATATACAATATTGCAATATTTAAAAT